TTTTTTTTTTTTATATAATAATTATTAAGTACGGTTTATTAAATTATGTATATATATATATATAATTTAATTAATTAATAAATTATCAATTAATTAAAAAATTTAAATTTTTAATTAATTATATATATATATTAATATATGTATTTATATAATTATAAATTTAATAATATTTTTTTATTTAAATGAACATTATTCGGATTATCATGAAATTAATTTTTAATATGAATATTATAAAAAAAGAGATAGAGAAAATATTAAAAATTTATTAATGATTATTAAATATTTAATATAAAAAAAAAAAAAAAAAAATCTATGTAAAAAATTATACATTTAAATAAAAATTTATGTTTTGTTAATTTTATTTTAAATTTATTTTACATATAAATTTTAGTATAAAATTTTAATTATTTTAATAATAATTAATTTTTTTTTGTAGTAATTTATATTAAAAATTTAAGAAATTAAGATTTAGTAATATATTAATTAATAACTAATTTTGTGCCAGCAGTTGCGGTTAAACAAAAATTAAATTAAATTATTTCAGTTTATAATAAATAATAAATAATTAAAGTAAATTTTAAATTATTAAGTGAAATTTTAATTTAATAAAATTTTATTTAAAAATTATGATTTAATAAATTTAAAAATAAACTAGGATTAGATACCCTATTATTAAAAATTTAATTTATAAATACTAAAATAGTAAATAATTATTTATTGAAACTTAAATAATATGGCGGTATTTTAGTTCATTTAGAGGAATCTGTCTAATAATTGATAATCCACGAATAAATTTACTTAATTTAAAATTTTGTATATCATTGTTAAAAAAATATTTTTAAATAAGAATAATATTTAAAAATTTAAATATAAAATTAGATCAGATCAAGATGCAGAATATAATTAAGAATATGATGGATTACAATAAATATATTTAAATGAATATAATATTGTAAAATATTTTTGAAGGTGGATTTAAATGTAATTTTAATTAATTTATTAAAATGATTAAAAATTGGAATATGTACATATTGCCCGTCGCTTTCATTTTAAAATTGAAATAAGTCGTAACAAAGTAGAGGTACTGGAAAGTGTTTCTAGAAAGAACAAATTAGAGCTTGGAAAGCATTTCATTTACATTGAAAAGATATTAATTAATTAATTAATTTGAAGGAAAAAAATTAATAAAATAAAATTAATAAAAAAATTTTTACTTAAAAATATATTATAATGGGGGTTAAAGTATATTTGATAGAAAAAATGTTAATTTTTATAGTTAAATAGTATTGTATAAGAATTTTTAAATATTTGAAAATAAATTTAGTAAAAAGTAAATTTAATATTGTATCTTGTGTATCAGAGTTTATTAAATAAAAAAATTTATTTAAATAAATCTCGAATTTAAAAGAGATAATTAATTAAAAAAGTTAATGTTGAATAATTATTTTTAATAATTAATTTGAAGTGAAATGTTAATCGTTTTTAAATATATCTAGTTTTTTTAGAAAAAAATTTAATTTTAAATTAAAATAATTTTATAATTTATTAATTAATTATGAAAATTTAAAATTTAATATTTTAAGGGATAAGCTTTAAATTAAATTTTTATAATAAGTATATTTTTAATTAAAATTTTTAAAATTTATATTGTTTATAAATTATAATTTTTTATAAATAATTTTAATTAAATTAAAATTTAATTAATTAATAATTTAATTTTTTATAAAATAAATATTTTTTAATAAAAAAAAAATATAAATAATGATAAAATTAGTATAATAATATTAATGAAAAAGAATAAATTTAATAATAGTTAAATTTAAGGAATTCGGCAAAAATTTATATTCACTTGTTTATCAAAAACATGTCTTTTTGATTAATAATTTAAAGTCTAATCTGCCCACTGATATAATATTAAAGGGCTGCAGTATATTGACTGTACAAAGGTAGCATAATCATTAGTCTTTTAATTGAAGACTTGTATGAAAGATTTAATGAAATATAAACTGTCTCAATTTTATTAAGTAGAATTTAATTTTTTAGTTAAAAAGCTAAAATGATATTAAAAGACGAGAAGACCCTATAGAGTTTTATAAATAATTAAATTTTATTTAATTATATAAATAAATTAAATAAATTTAATTATTTATTGTATTGGGGTGATAAAAAAATTAATAAAACTTTTTTTAAATACAACATAAATAAATGATTAATTGATCCATTAATAATGATTATAAGAAAAAATTACCTTAGGGATAACAGCGTAATATTTTTTTTTAGTACAAATAAAAAAAAAAGTTTGCGACCTCGATGTTGGATTAAGATAAAATTTGAATGCAAAAGTTTAAAATTTTGATCTGTTCGATCATTAAAATCTTACATGATCTGAGTTCAAACCGGTGTGAGCCAGGTTGGTTTCTATCTTTAATAAAATTTAATATTTTAGTACGAAAGGATCAAATATTAAAAATAATTTTAAATTTAAGAATATTATTAATAAAAATTTAAACTATTTTGGCAGATAATTGTAATGATTTTAGAAGTCACAAATATATAATTTTTATTATATAAATAGTAATGATATATATAGATATATTAAATATTATATTTGGGGTTTTATTATTAGTTGTAGGAGTATTAATTGGTGTGGCATTTTTAACTTTATTAGAACGAAAAGTTTTGGGTTATATTCAAATTCGTAAAGGACCTAATAAAATAGGTTATATAGGGATATTGCAACCTTTTTGTGATGCTATTAAATTATTTTCTAAAGAACAATTATATTTAAATTATTCAAATTATTTAGTTTATTATTTTTCTCCTATTATAAGATTTATATTATCTTTAATTTTATGAATTTTAATACCTTATATTTTTAATATAATTACTTTTAATTTAGGTGTATTATTTTTTTTATGTTGTACTAGTATAGGAGTATATACGGTAATAATTGCAGGTTGATCTTCTAATTCAAATTATTCATTGTTAGGAGGTTTACGAGCTGTAGCTCAAACTATTTCTTATGAAGTTAGATTAAGATTAATTTTAATATCAAGACTTATTTTAATTATGGATTTTAATTTATTAAAATTTTATAATTATCAAGTAATAATTTGATTTTTATTTATAATAATACCTTTAAGATTATGTTTTTTATCTTCTTTAATAGCTGAGACTAATCGTACTCCTTATGATTTTGCTGAGGGGGAAAGAGAATTAGTTTCAGGGTTTAATATTGAATATAGAAGAGGAGGATTTGCTTTAATTTTTTTAGCTGAATATTCAAGAATTTTATTTATAAGTTTATTATTTGTAGTAATTTATATAGGGGGATATAATATTAATTTATTATTTTATTTAAAATTAGTTTTTTTATCTTTTTTTTTTATTTGGGTACGAGGAACATTACCACGTTATCGTTATGATAAATTAATATATTTGTGTTGAAAAAGATATTTACCTATTTCATTAAATTTTTTATTATTTTATATAGGCTTAAAAATATTTTTAATTTATAAAATAATTTTAGTATAAATTAATAGAATACTAATTCTTTCTTAAGTTTTCAAAACAAATGCTTATTACAAGCTCATTAATTAAGGATTAAAAATTAATTTATCTCAAAATTTATTTAAAATTGGATTAATAATAAAATAAGAAAAATAAAAAATTGTAAGAAGTTGACCTGTTAAAATATAAGGAATTTCAACAGATCGAGCTCCAATTCAGGTTAATAAAATGATAATTGAAATTAAAGATCAAAATAATGTTTGATTAATAGGATAAAATTGAATACCTTGAATTTTTTTATTAAAGGTAAATGGAAGAATTATTAAAATTAAAATTGATATAATTAAGGCAATTACTCCTCCTAGTTTATTAGGAATTGATCGTAAGATAGCATAAGCAAATAAAAAATATCATTCAGGTTGAATATGAATAGGGGTAACTAAAGGATTGGCTGGAATAAAATTATCTGGATCTCCTAATAAATAAGGATTTGTTAAAGTTAAAATAGTTAAAAAAAAAATTAAAATAATAAATCCAATTAAGTCTTTAAATGTAAAAAATGGATGGAAAGGAATTTTATCTAGATTTCTATTAATTCCTAAAGGATTATTTGATCCTGTTTGATGTAAAAATAGTAAATGAATTATAGTTAATATTAAAATAATAAAAGGAAATAAAAAGTGAAATGTATAAAATCGGGTTAATGTTGCATTATCTACAGCAAATCCTCCTCAAATTCAATTAACTAGTATATTTCCTAAATAAGGAATTGCAGATAAAAGATTTGTAATTACAGTTGCTCCTCAAAAAGATATTTGTCCTCAAGGTAAAACATATCCTATAAATGCAGTGGCTATAGTTAAAAATAAAATAATTACTCCAATTATTCATGTTATTTTAAGATTAAAAGATTCATAATAAATACCTCGTCCAATATGAAGATAAATACAAATAAAAAAAAAAGATGCACCATTTGCATGAAGAGTTCGAATTAATCAACCATAATTTACATTTCGGCAAATATAATTTACTCTAAAAAAAGCTATTTCAATATTAGCAGTATAATATATTGTTAAAAATAATCCTGTAATAATTTGAATTATTAAACATAAAGCTAATAATGATCCAAAATTTCATCATGATGAAATATTTGAGGGGGAAGGAAGATCAATTAAAGAATTATTAATAATTTTAATAATTGGATGATTTTTACGAATAGGTTTAAAAAAATTTATCATTAGTTAAAAGTTAAAAGTACGAAGAGGACCAAAAATAATATTAGTGATTTTTACTACTGCAATAAGAGTAATAAATAAATAAATAATTATTATAATTGTTAAAAAATAAGTTTGATTATTATATAATTTAGTTAAATTAATATTAATTTCTCTATTAAAAAATAAAAATATATTAAAAAGATTATTTATTTCTTCATTAAAATTAAAATTTATTCAATTTAAATTATTTATAAATAAACTAAAAAAAAAAATAATAAAAAAATAAATAAAAATATTTTTATTAAAAAAAGAAATTTTAAAAAGTTCATTAGAAGCAATTCTAGATACATAAATAAATAAAACTAATAATCCTCCTAAAAATACTAAGAATAAAATATAAGAAAATCAATAAGTATTAATTAATATTCTTGATAATAAACAAATTAATAAAGTTTGAGTTAAAATTAAAAATCCTATAGAAAAAGGATGATTTAAAAATAATATGAAAATAGAAGTTGAAATAATAGATAAAGATAAAAATATTTTTATGATTTCAAAGAATAGTTTAATAAAAATAATAATTTTGGAGATTATTGATAAAGAAATTCTTTTTCTTTGAAGTTTTTAAAGAATATTCTTATTTTTGGTTTACAAGACCAAAGTTTTTATTTAAACTATAAAAACAAACTAATGATAATAAATATATGGTTAACTATTTTTATTATATATTTTGTTGGTAATATAATTTTTGTTTCTAAACATAAACATTTATTAATTGTTTTATTAAGATTAGAATTTATTGTTTTAAGAATTTTTTTTTTTATAATAATTTATTTAATAATAATTATATATAATATATATATATTAATAGTGTTTTTAGTTTTTTCTGTATGTGAGGGAGCTTTGGGGTTATCTATTTTAGTTTCAATAATTCGAACTCATGGTAATGATTATTTTCAAAGATTTAATTTAATTTAAAATGTTAAAATTTTTTATAATAATAATATTTATAATTCCTTTATGTTTCATAAATAATATATTTTGAATGGTTCAAATAATATTAATAATAATAATAATAATATTTATAAATTTAAGAATTAATATTATAAATTTTTCTAATTTAAGTTATATATTAGGGTGTGATATTATTTCTTATGGTTTAATTTTATTGAGAATTTGAATTAGATTTTTAATAATTATAGCAAGAGAAAGATTATTTAAAAATAAATATTATGATAATTTTTTTTTATTTAATATTATTATATTATTAATTATATTATATTTAACTTTTAGAGTTATAAATATATTTATATTTTATTTATTTTTTGAATCTAGTTTAATTCCTACTTTATTATTAATTATTGGGTGGGGGTATCAACCAGAACGTTTACAGGCTGGTATATATCTTTTATTTTATACTTTATTTGTTTCTTTACCTTTATTGATAGGAATTTTTTATATTTATAATAATAAGAATTGTTTAATAATATATTTTTTAAAATTTTATAACTTAAATTTATTATTATTATATTTAAGAATAGTAATAGCATTTTTAGTAAAAATACCAATATATTTTGTTCATTTATGATTACCAAAAGCTCATGTGGAAGCCCCTATTTCTGGTTCTATAATTTTAGCTGCTATTATATTAAAGATAGGAGGATATGGATTATTACGAGTTTTAATTATTATACAAGAAATTAGAATAAAAATAAATTTAATTTGAATAGTTATTAGATTAGTTGGGGGTTTATATATTAGTTTAAAATGTTTTTGTCAAATTGATATAAAATCTTTAATTGCTTATTCATCAGTAGCTCATATAAGAATTGTGATTGGGGGAATTTTAACAATAAATTATTGAGGATTTATAGGAGCTTATATTTTAATAATTGGGCATGGATTATGTTCTTCTGGAATATTTTGTTTATCTAATATTAATTATGAGCGATTAAATAGACGAAGTTTGTTTTTAAATAAAGGGATAATAAATTTTATACCTTCTATAAGATTGTGGTGATTTTTATTTATATCTTCAAATATAGCAGCTCCTCCCTCATTAAATTTAATAGGTGAAATTAGTTTAATTAATAGATTAGTAAGATGATCTTGATTAAGAATATTAACTTTAATAGGGGTATCTTTTTTTAGTGCAGGGTATAGTTTATATTTATATTCTTATACTCAACATGGAAAATTCAATTTAGCAATTTATAGATTTTATAGAGGAGTATCTCGAGAATATTTATTATTAATATTACATTGATTACCTTTAAATATATTAATTTTAAAAATTGATTATTTAATAATTTGGTTTTATTTAAATAATTTAATAAAAATATTGATTTGTGGGGTCAAAAATATGATAATATCATTTTAAATTATTCAAAAAATATCTATTTGTTTTATTAGTTTTTTTTTTCTTTTTTTTTTTATATTAGTAAATTTTTTTTTTATAATATATTTTATTATATTTGATTTAGTTTTATTTATAGAGTGAGAAATTATTTCATTTAATTCAATAAATATTGTTATATCTATTTTATTAGATTGAATATCATTAGTATTTTTAATATTTGTTTCTTTAATTTCTTCTTCAGTTATTTATTATAGAAAAAGATATATAAGTTCTGAATTAAATTTAAATCGTTTTATTATTTTAGTATTATTATTTGTTTTTTCTATAATTTTATTAATTATTAGTCCTAATATAATTAGAATTTTTTTAGGTTGAGATGGTTTAGGGTTAGTTTCTTATTGTTTAATTATTTTTTATCAAAATATTAAGTCTTATAATGCTGGTATATTAACTGCTTTATCTAATCGAATTGGTGATGTTATAATTTTAATATTAATTTCTTGAATAATAAATTATGGGAGATGAAATTATGTTTTTTATTTAAATTTTATAAATAATGATTATTCAATAAAAATTGTTAGTTTATTGGTAATTTTAGCTGCTATGACTAAAAGAGCTCAAATTCCTTTTAGTTCATGATTACCTGCTGCTATAGCAGCTCCTACTCCTGTTTCAGCTTTAGTTCATTCTTCAACTTTAGTAACTGCTGGGGTTTATTTATTAATTCGATTTAATTTAATATTATTAGATACTTATATATTAAAATTATTATTATTATTATCTAGTTTAACTATATTTATAGCTGGAATTAGAGCTAATTATGAATTTGATTTGAAAAAGATTATTGCTTTATCAACTTTAAGTCAGTTAGGTTTAATAATAAGAATTTTAAGAATAGGTTATAGAGATTTAGCTTTTTTTCATTTATTAACTCATGCTATATTTAAAGCTTTATTATTTATATGTGCTGGGGTTATTATTCATATAATAAATAATAATCAAGATATTCGTATAATAGGGGGTTTAAGATTATATATTCCTTTAACTTCTTTATGTATAAATATTTCTAATTTAGCTTTATGTGGTATTCCATTTTTAGCTGGGTTTTATTCTAAAGATTTAATTTTAGAAGTATTAAGAATAAGAAATTTAAATTTATTAATTTTTATAATATATTATTTTTCAACTGGGTTAACAATATTTTATACTTTTCGATTATTAATATATTTAATAATTAATGATTATAATTTATTAAGAATTTATAATTTATATGATGAGGATTTTATTATATTAAAAAGTATATTTATTTTATTATTTATAAGATTAATTTCTGGTAGATTTTTAAGATGAATAATTTTTTCTTATCCTTATATAATTTATCTTCCTTTTAATATAAAAATGATAGTAGTATATGTAATTTTAATAGGGTTATTAATAGGTTATTTAATTAGAAATATAAATATTTATTCTATCAATAAGTTTATAATATTTTATGATTTAAGAATTTTTTTAACTTTAATATGATTTATACCTAGTTTATCAACTTATGCTTTTAATTATAGTTTTTTAAAGTTTAGACAAAATTTATTAAAAAATGTTGATATAGGTTGAAATGAATTATATGAAAGTCAAGGAATTTACAATGTTATAAAAACTTATTCTATTATTATATATATTTATCAAATAAATAATTTTAAAATTTATTTATTTAGATTTATTTTATGAATAATTTTAATAATATTTATATTTATTTTATATTTAAATAGCTTAATTAAAGAGTATAATATTGAAGATATTAGGGTGATTATTTTAATCTTTAAATATATTTATAAAAGAAATTACTTTATTTATACAATGAAAATGTATTGTTTTATATAAACTATATAAATTATATATATATATATATATATATATATATATATATATATATATATATATATATTAGAAATATTAATGAAATAAATCACTATCAATTAAGTTAGCAGCCTAATTTTTTTATATTTCTAATTGGAATAAAAAATTCAATTTTATCATTAACAGTGATATACCTCTAATTTGGTTTCAATTAAAAATAAGGAGTTTATTAACTCTTTCTTTTAAGTCGAAATTAAATGCAAAATTGCTTCTTATTTATATAAGATAAATTGATAAGTCAATATTTTTTGATTGCAATTCAAATGTTTTAATTAAACTATAATCCTATTAATTAATTCAATTTAATATATTTTGATTTCATTCATGATATAAACCAATTAGTAAAATAATAATAAAAAAAAAACTAATTTTAAATCAAATGAAAAAATTAACTATTAAAAATAATGGGATAATTGGTAAAATTAATACAATTTCTACATCAAAAATTAAAAAAATTATTGTAATTAAAAAAAAATGTAATGAAAATGGAATTCGGGCTAAACATTTAGGGTCAAATCCGCATTCAAATGGTGAACATTTTTCTCGATCTAAATTTGATTTTTTAGAAATAATTAATGAAATTCTTATAAAAATTATAGAAATAAAAATTATGATTAAAGATAAAATTAAAATTATAGAAATTATTTATATTAAAAAAAATTAATCTTTTTGATTGGAAGTCAAATATACTAAATATATTATATAAATAATTAATTTCCTCATCAATAAATTGAAATATAAAGAAATAGTCATACTACGTCAACAAAATGTCAATATCAAGCAGCTGCTTCAAATCCAAAATGATGAGAGTTAGAAAAATGATTATTTAAATGTCGAATAAAACAAATAAATAGAAAAATTGTTCCAACAATAACATGTAGTCCATGGAATCCTGTTGCTATAAAAAATGTTGATCCATAAATTCTATCTGCAATAGTAAAAGGTGCTTCAATATATTCATATGTTTGGAGAATTGTAAAATAAATTCCTAAAATAATAGTAATAAATAATCTTTGAGCTATTTGAGTAAAATTATTTTCTATTAAGGCATGATGACTTCAAGTAACAGTAATTCCTGAAGTAATTAGAATAATTGTATTTAGTAAAGGAATTTGAAATGGATTAAATGGGATAATATTTATAGGAGGTCAAATTATTCCAATTTCAATATTAGGAGATAAACTTCTATGAAAAAATGCTCAAAAAAAAGAAATAAAAAAAAAAATTTCTGAAATAATAAATAAAATTATTCCTCAACGAAGACCTTTAGATACTAAAATAGTGTGTTTTCCTTGAAATGTTCTTTCCCGGCAAATATCTCGTCATCATTGATATATTGTTAATAAAATAATTAAATATCCTAAAATTAAAAGATTTATATTAAAATTGTGAAACCATTTTACTATTCCGGTAACTAAAGTTATAACTCCAATAGCTCCTGTTAGTGGTCAAGGACTATAATCAACAAGGTGAAATGGGTGATTTTGATTATTTATCATTAATTTACTTCACTAGAATATAAAGTACTAAGAATAGAAATTACATAAGATTGAATAATTGTAACAGCAGATTCTAAAGTTAATAGTAAAATTTGTCTAATAATTAAAATAATTAATAAATAACTTGATAAACTATTTCCTGTTCTTCTTAATAATGTTAATAGTAAATGTCCGGCAATTATATTAGCTGTTAATCGGACAGCTAAAGTTCCTGGACGAATAATATTTCTAATAGTTTCAATTAATACTATAAAAGGTATTAAAATAGTTGGAGTTCCTTGAGGAATTATATGAATAAATATATGTTGAGTATTATTTAATCATCCATAAATTATAAATCTTAATCATAAGGTTAAAGATAAAGATAAAGAAATAGTTAAATGACAAGTTCTAGTAAAAATATATGGAAATAATCCTAAAAAATTATTAAATAAAATAAAAAAGAATAATGAAATAAAAATAAATGTTGATCCTTTAAATTTATTAATTCCTAAAAGAGTTTTAAATTCATTGTGAAGTTTAAAAGAAATTAAATTTCATAATATAAATTGACGGTTAGGAATAAATCAAAATGAATAAGGGATAAATGTAATCCACAATAATGTTCTAATTCAATTAATTGGTAAATTAAATAAATTAGTAGAAGGATCAAAAATTGAAAATAAATTATTTATCATTTTCAATTTAAATTATTTTTTTTATTTTTTAAATTAAATTTATTAATAATTTTAATATTATAATTAAAAATATAGTAATTTATAATTATAAAAATAATAAAAGTTATAATAAATAAAATAAATGAAAGAATTCAATTAATAGGTATTATTTGAGGAATAAAAGAATATTACTTATGTAATAATTTAAATTTGACATATTTAAGTTATAAGATTTAACTAATTCTTTCATTAGAAGTAATTGCTATATTACTATAAAATGGTTTAAGAGACCAATACTTGCTTTCAGTCATCTAATGAAGAATAGTTATTAATTCATTTAATAAAATTATTAATAGAAATTCTTTCTAAAACAATAGGTATAAAACTATGATTAGCTCCACAAATTTCTGAACATTGACCAAAAAAAATTCCTGGGCGATTAATATAAAATCTAGTTTGATTTAATCGTCCAGGATTAGCATCAATTTTAACTCCTAGGGAAGGAATAGTTCATGAGTGGATTACATCAGTTGCAGTTACCAATATACGAATTTGATTATTTATAGGAAGAATAATACGATTGTCAACATCTAATAATCGAAAATTAGAAATATTTTCATTAGAATTAATTATATAAGAATCAAATTCAATATTATAAAAATCAGAATATTCATAACTTCAATATCATTGATGGCCAATAGATTTAATAGTAATTAAAGGATTATTAATTTCATCTAATAAATATAATAATCGGAGTGATGGTAAAGCAATAAAAATTAATGTAATTGCTGGTAAAATTGTTCAAATTAATTCAATTATTTGTTCTTCTAATAAAAATCGATTAATATATGAATTAAAAAATAAACTTAATATTAAATAAGATACTAAAATAGTAATTATAATTAAAATAATTAAAGTATGATCATGAAAAAAAATAATTTGTTCTATTAAAGGGGAAGCTCTATTTTGAAAATTAAGATTAGATCATGTTGCCATTTCTAAAAAAAGGATAAACCTTTATAAATGGGGTTTAAATCCATTACATATAATCTGCCATATTAGAAATTACTTAAAATAGGAAGTTCATTATAAGAATGGTCAGCAGGAGGTAAATTTTGGTATCATTCAATTGAAGATGGTATATTTAATGAAAATAAAATAATTCGTTTATTAATTATTGATTCTCAAATAATAATAATAATTATAATTATAGAAAAAAAAGAAATATATGAACCTAAGGAAGAAATAATATTTCATGAAACAAATCTATCAGGATAATCTGAATATCGTCGAGGTATTCCTGCTAAACCTAAAAAATGTTGAGGAAAAAAGGTTAAATTAACTCCAATAAATATTGATAAAAATTGAATTTTTAATAAATAATTATTTAACATTAATCCTGAAAATAAAGGATATCAGTGAATAAATCCTCCTAAAATAGCAAATACAGCTCCTATCGATAAAACATAATGAAAATGAGCTACTACATAATATGTATCATGAAGAGTAATATCAATGGATGAATTTGCTAGAATAACTCCTGTTAATCCTCCTACAGTAAATAAAAAAATAAACCCTAATCTTCATAATATTGATGGACTGTAATTAATTTGAGTTCCATGTAATGTAGCTAATCAACTAAAAATTTTAATTCCTGTGGGTACAGCAATAATTATAGTTGCTGAGGTAAAATAAGCTCGAGTATCAATATCTATTCCTACTGTAAATATATGATGAGCTCATACAATAAATCCAAGTAAACCAATTGCTATTATAGCATAAATTATTCCTAAGACTCCAAAGGTTTCTTTTTTTCCTCTTTCTTGTGAGATAATATGAGAAATTATACCAAATCCAGGTAAAATTAAAATATAAACTTCAGGATGACCAAAAAATCAAAATAAGTGTTGATATAAAATAGGATCTCCTCCTCCAGCTGGATCAAAAAATGAAGTATTAAGATTTCGATCTGTTAAAAGTATAGTAATAGCTCCTGCTAAAACAGGTAATGATAATAATAATAATAAAGCTGTAATACCTACAGCTCAAACAAATAGAGGTATTTGATCAAAAGATATATTATTAATCCGTATATTAATGATTGTTGTAATAAAATTAATAGCTCCTAAAATTGAAGAAATTCCAGCTAAATGAAGAGAAAAAATTGCTAAGTCTACTGAGGAACCTCCATGAGCAATATTTGATGATAAAGGGGGATATACTGTTCATCCTGTTCCAGCACCATTTTCAACAATTCTTCTAGAAATTAATAAAATTAATGATGGGGGTAAAAGTCAAAAACTTATATTATTTATTCGAGGAAATGCTATATCAGGAGCTCCTAATATTAAAGGTACTAATCAATTTCCAAATCCTCCAATTATAATAGGTATAACTATAAAAAAAATTATAATAAAAGCATGAGCTGTAACAATAGTATTATAAATTTGATCATCTCCGATTAAAGAGCCAGGATTTCCTAATTCTGTTCGAATTAATAAACTAAGAGATGTTCCTATTATACCTGCTCAAATTCCAAAAATAAAATATAAAGTTCCAATATCTTTATGATTTGTAGAAAATAATCATTTTCGCTAATAAAATAAAATGGCTGAGGTTTAAGCGATAAATTGTAAATTTATTAACAAGAAATTATTCTTTTTTATTAAGTCTTATATTCAATAATGATTTAAAATTGCAAATTTTAAGGTGTAATATTTTACTAAGGCTTAAAGAAATTTCTTTATAAATAATTTTGAAGATTATTAGTTTAATTTAACTTAAAACCTTAGTAAAAAAAAAAAGTTCTTAAAATTATTCCTATTAAAGAAATTAGTCTAAAAAAATTAATAAAAATTAAATAATTATTTTTAATAAAAATTTTAAATCATTTTAATTTAAAAGAAAAAAATAATATTGAAGAATAAATAATTCGAATATAGACAAATAATAAAACTAAACTTGATATAATAAAAAAAAATGAAATAATTAATAAATTATTAATTAATAAATAATTAATAATTAATCATTTAGGGAAAAATCCTAGGAAGGGGGGTAGACCTCCTAAAGAAAAAAAATTAATTAAAATAAATATTTTTATAAAAAAATTGAAATTAAAATTAAATAATTGATTAATATAAAAAATATTTAATATATAAAATATTATACATATAATGGAAATAAAAAATGAATAAAAAATAAAATAAATTATTCATAAATTTTCACTAATTATTAAAGCTGATAATAATCATCCTAAATTATTAATGGAAGAAAAAGCTAATAATTTACGTAATGAAATTTGGTTAAATCTTCTAATAGCTCCAATTAAAACATTCAAAATTATTATTAATATTAAAAATTTCAAATTTAAGTAATAAGACAATAAGATTATGGGGGAAATCTTTTGTCATGTTATTAAAATGAAACAGTTTAATCATGAAATTCCTTCTATAATATTAGGGAATCAAAAATGAAATGGAGTAGAACCTATTTTTATTAATAAAGAAGAATTAATGATAATTGAAATAATATTATTATTATAAAAATTTTTTAATAAAATTCTACTTAATAAAATTGAAAATAAAAAATTAATTGAAGCAATAGATTGAGTTAAAAAATATTTTAAAGCTGCTTCTGAACTTAATAAATTATTAGAGTTAGAAATTAAAGGAATAAAGCTTAATAAATTAATTTCTAATCCAATTCAACAGCCTAATCAAGAATTAGATGAAATAGAAATTAAAGTTCTAAAAATTAAAAAAAAAAAAAAAAATATTTTATTTGAATTATTAATGATTAAAATTTAAAATAAATAAATAAATTAAGTGAATATAAAAATTCATATTATAATAATTATATTTTAATGTAAGATGCATAGTAATTTTTGAAATTACAAGATATAGTTTAATTCTGTAAAATATAATAAAGGTAAAATTTTACATAATTTATCCTATCAGAATAATCCTTTTATCAGGCACTTTATTATTTAAAAAAAAGGGATTTCCTTTATATTTGGGGTATGAACCCAAAAGCTTAGTTTAGCTTATTTTTAA